GCTAGCGTAGCTTAAAACAAAGCATAGCACTGAAGATGCTAAGATGGGCCCTGAAAAGCTCCGCATGCACAAAGGCTTGGTCCTGACTTTACTATCAGCTCTAGCTCAATTTACACATGCAAGTCTCCGCAGCCCTGTGAGGATGCCCTTAATCCCCCGCCCGGGGACGAGGAGCAGGCATCAGGCACAAACTTTAGCCCAAGACGCCTTGCCAAGCCACACCCCCAAGGGAATTCAGCAGTGATAAATATTAAGCCATAAGTGAAAACTTGACTTAGTTAGCGCTAAGAGGGCCGGTAAAACTCGTGCCAGCCACCGCGGTTATACGAGAGGCCCCAGTTGATAGACACGGCGTAAAGGGTGGTTAAGGAAAGCAAAAATAAAGCCGAAGGGCCCCTTGGCCGTCATACGCTTCTGAGTGTCCGAAGCCCAAACACGAAAGTAGCTTTAATTCTAGCCCACCTGACCCCACGAAAACTGAGAAACAAACTGGGATTAGATACCCCACTATGCTCAGTCGTAAACCTAGACGTTAAATTACAACAAACGTCCGCCAGGGTACTACGAGCGTCAGCTTAAAACCCAAAGGACTTGGCGGTGCCTTAGACCCCCCTAGAGGAGCCTGTTCTAGAACCGATAACCCCCGTTAAACCTCACCACTCCTAGTCACCCCCGCCTATATACCGCCGTCGTCAGCTTACCCTGTGAAGGACTAACAGTAAGCAAAATGGGTACAACCCAAAACGTCAGGTCGAGGTGTAGCGTACGAAGTGGGAAGAAATGGGCTACATTTTCTATAATAGAATAATACGAACAGCACTATGAAAAGAGTGCTCAAAGGAGGATTTAGTAGTAAAAAGGAAATAGAGAGTCCTTTTGAACCCGGCTCTGAGGCGCGTACACACCGCCCGTCACTCTCCCCTGTCAAATAGCACCAAATGGTACTCTAACACCAAAGCACCGACGAGGGGAGGCAAGTCGTAACATGGTAAGTGTACCGGAAGGTGCACTTGGACCAAACCCAGGGCGTGGCTGAGATAGTTAAGCATCTCCCTTACACCGAGAAGACATCCATGCAAATTGGATCGCCCTGAGCCAAACAGCTAGCTTAATTACCAGAATAATATAATAATAAAAATAACACAACATAAACTGCAACACATAAACCAAACCATTTTATTTACCTTAGTACGGGAGACGGAAAAGGTCCTTTAAGCAATAGAAAAAGTACCGCAAGGGAAAGCTGAAAGAGAAATGAAACAACCCATATAAGCACTAAAAAGCAGAGATTAAAACTCGTACCTTTTGCATCATGATTTAGCCAGCACCCTCAAGCAAAGAGACCTTTAGTTTGAAACCCCGAAACCAAGTGAGCTACCCCGAGACAGCCTATATGGGCCAACCCGTCTCTGTGGCAAAAGAGTGGGAAGAGCTCTGGGTAGAGGTGACAGACCTACCGAACTTGGTGATAGCTGGTTGCCTAAGAAATGGATAGAAGTTCAGCCTCACAACTCCTCAAATAAAGTAAGTAATTACCTAAAATAATACAAAGAGAAAGATATGAGAGTTAGTTAAAGGGGGTACAGCCCCTTTAACCAAGGATACAACCTTACACAGGAGGATAAGGATCATACTTTACAAAACTCGCCGTCCTAGTGGGCCTAAAAGCAGCCACCTGAACAGAAAGCGTTAAAGCTCAAACGGCTCAAAGTTTATTATACTGATAAATAATCCTACTCCCCTAAAACTATTAGGCCGCCCCATGCCAACATGGGAGAGACCATGCTAAAATGAGTAACAAGAAGGCACGCCCTTCTCCCGGCACAAGTGTAAACCAGATCGGACCAACCACTGGTAATTAACGAACCCAAAACAAGAGGGCAATGTGAACAACAAAAAAATCAAGAAAAACCCACAAGACCCCAATCGTTACCCCCACACTGGAGTGCCACCCCGGAAAGACCAAAAGAAAAGGAAGGAACTCGGCAAACACAAGCCTCGCCTGTTTACCAAAAACATCGCCTCCTGCAAACACCTAAGTATAGGAGGTCCAGCCTGCCCAGTGACTACAAGTTCAACGGCCGCGGTATTTTGACCGTGCAAAGGTAGCGCAATCACTTGTCTTTTAAATGAAGACCTGTATGAATGGCTAAACGAGGGCTTAGCTGTCTCCCTTTTCTAGTCAGTGAAATTGATCTCCCCGTGCAGAAGCGGGCATACAAATACAAGACGAGAAGACCCTTTGGAGCTTAAGGTACAAACCCAACCACGTTAAGCAACTAACTAAAAAGCATAAACCTAACGGATTCTGGTGTTTTACCTTCGGTTGGGGCGACCACGGAGAAAAAAAGATCCTCCGAGTGGACTGGGACAAAAACCTAAAACCAAGAAAGACATTTCCAAGTCACAGAAAATCTGACCAATCATGATCCGGCCCCCCGGCCGATCAACGAACCAAGTTACCCTAGGGATAACAGCGCAATCCTCTCCCAGAGTCCATATCGACGAGGGGGTTTACGACCTCGATGTTGGATCAGGACATCCTAATGGTGCAGCCGCTATTAAGGGTTCGTTTGTTCAACGATTAAAGTCCTACGTGATCTGAGTTCAGACCGGAGTAATCCAGGTCAGTTTCTATCTGTAACGTTACTTTTCCTAGTACGAAAGGACCGGAAAAGAGAGGCCTATGCTAAAAGTACGCCTCACCCCTAATTAATGAAAACAACTAAATTAAGAAAAGGGAGAACACCTCAATGTAGCCAAAATAAGGCCATACTAAGATGGCAGAGCATGGTAATTGCAAAAGGCCTAAGCCCTTTCAACCAGAGGTTCAAATCCTCTTCTTAGTTATGCTAAACATTCTGATAACTCACCTAATTAACCCACTCGCATACATCGTCCCCGTCCTCCTAGCAGTAGCCTTCCTAACACTGGTTGAACGAAAAGTTCTAGGCTACATACAACTACGAAAAGGACCAAACGTAGTAGGACCCTACGGGCTCCTTCAACCAATCGCCGATGGTGTAAAACTATTTATTAAAGAACCAATCCGCCCATCCACATCATCCCCCTTCCTATTCCTAGCAACCCCTATACTTGCACTAACCCTAGCCATAACTCTATGAGCACCAATACCAATACCACACCCCGTCACAGACCTAAACCTGGGTATTTTATTTTTACTAGCGCTATCAAGCCTTGCAGTATATTCAATTCTAGGATCAGGCTGAGCATCAAATTCAAAATACGCACTAATCGGAGCCTTACGAGCCGTAGCCCAAACAATTTCATATGAAGTAAGCCTGGGACTAATTCTATTATCGGTAATCATCTTTTCAGGAGGCTACACACTACAAACCTTCAGCATTACCCAAGAAAGCATTTGACTTCTAATTCCCGCTTGACCCCTAGCCGCAATATGATATATTTCAACCCTGGCAGAAACAAACCGTGCACCCTTTGACCTGACCGAAGGTGAGTCCGAACTAGTATCTGGATTTAACGTAGAATATGCAGGAGGACCATTCGCCCTATTCTTTCTAGCCGAATACGCCAATATCCTATTAATAAATACCCTTTCAGCCATCCTATTCCTCGGAGCATCCCACATCCCAGCCTTCCCAGAATTAACAACAATCAACTTAATAACCAAAGCCGCACTCCTGTCCATGGTATTCCTATGAGTTCGAGCCTCATACCCCCGATTTCGATATGACCAACTAATGCACTTAGTCTGAAAAAACTTTCTTCCCCTAACCCTAGCTCTAGTACTATGACACATTGCCCTGCCAATCGCATTCGCAGGCCTCCCACCACAGCTATAACGAATAAGGAACCGTGCCTGAATGCCTAAGGACCACTTTGATAGAGTGGCTTATGAGGGTTAAAGCCCCTCCAGTTCCTAGAAAGAAGGGAATCGAACCCATACTCAGGAGATCAAAACTCCTGGTGCTTCCTCTACACCACTTTCTAAGATAAGGTCAGCTAATCAAGCTTTCGGGCCCATACCCCGAACATGACGGTTAAAATCCCTCCCCTATCAATGAACCCTTATGTACTTGCAATTCTCCTGTCCAGCCTAGGACTAGGTACTACCCTAACCTTCGCTAGCTCCCATTGACTGCTTGCCTGAATAGGGTTAGAAATTAATACTCTTGCAATCATCCCATTAATAGCACAACATCACCACCCACGAGCAGTTGAAGCAACAACCAAATACTTCTTAACCCAAGCAACCGCAGCAGCAATAATTCTCTTTGCAAGCACAACAAACGCATGAATTACTGGAGAATGGGACATTAACAACATATCCCACCCCCTGGCCACCACTATAATCATAACTGCACTAGCACTAAAAATTGGCCTAGCACCTATACACTTCTGAATACCAGAAGTCCTCCAAGGACTTGACCTTCTAACAGGACTAATCATATCCACCTGACAAAAACTAGCCCCATTCGCACTGATCATCCAAGTAGCCCCCACCATCGACCCCACACTACTCACATCCCTAGGTCTCCTATCAACCTTAATTGGAGGCTGAGGAGGACTTAACCAAACCCAACTACGAAAAATCCTCGCCTATTCTTCAATCGCGCACATAGGATGAATAATCATTATTTTACAATATACACCTCAATTAACCTTAATCGCCTTAGGAACATACATTTTTATGACATCCGCAGCATTTCTTACACTAAAAATAGCATCAACCACAAAAATCAATACCCTGACAACAACATGATCCAAAAGCCCAATCCTAGCAACGACCACCGCCCTAACTTTATTATCACTAGGCGGCTTACCCCCACTAACAGGATTTATACCAAAATGACTAATCCTACAAGAACTCGCAAAACAAGAACTTCCACTAACCGCTACAATTATAGCCCTAGCCGCCCTACTAAGCCTTTACTTCTATCTACGACTATGTTACGCAATAACCCTAACCATTTCCCCAAGCACAACTAACTCTACCACCCCATGACGAACCCTAACAACCCAATCAACAATCCCCCTAGCCCTATCTACAACAATTGCTCTAGGACTACTACCCATCACCCCCGCCATTCTCACACTAACAACCTAAGAGACTTAGGATAACCAGACCAAGAGCCTTCAAAGCTCTAAGTAGGAGTGAAAATCTCCTAGTCCCTGATAAGACTTGCGGGACTCTATCCCACATCTTCTGAATGCAAATCAGACACTTTAATTAAGCTAAAGCCTTTCTAGATGAGAAGGCCTCGATCCTACAAACTCTTAGTTAACAGCTAAGCGCTCAAGCCAGCGAGCATTCATCTACTTTCCCGCCGTTAGCCGAGTAAGGCGGGAAAAGCCCCGGCAGGGTCTAATCTGCGTCTTTGGATTTGCAATCCAATGTGTACTCCACCACGGGGCTCTGATAGGGAGAGGACTTGAACCTCTGTCTTCGGGGCTACAACCCACCGCCTAACGCTCGGCTACCCTACCTGTGGCAATCACACGCTGATTCTTCTCTACCAACCACAAAGACATTGGCACCCTTTATCTTGTATTCGGTGCCTGAGCCGGAATAGTTGGAACTGCCCTCAGCCTTCTAATCCGTGCTGAACTAAGCCAACCCGGGTCACTTCTAGGTGATGACCAAATCTATAACGTTATTGTTACCGCACATGCCTTTGTCATAATCTTCTTTATAGTAATGCCCATCCTTATTGGAGGCTTCGGGAACTGACTTGTTCCACTAATAATTGGAGCTCCCGACATGGCATTCCCCCGAATAAATAATATAAGCTTTTGACTTCTTCCTCCCTCCTTCCTTCTCCTCTTGGCCTCTTCTGGGGTTGAAGCCGGGGCTGGAACAGGATGAACGGTTTATCCACCACTAGCAGGAAACCTTGCCCACGCAGGAGCATCCGTAGATCTTACTATCTTTTCTCTTCACCTAGCAGGTGTATCATCCATTCTTGGAGCAATTAATTTTATTACTACAACAATTAATATAAAACCCCCAGCCATCTCTCAGTATCAAACACCCCTTTTCGTATGAGCCGTGCTCGTAACAGCCGTTTTGCTACTTCTATCACTCCCAGTACTGGCCGCCGGTATTACAATGCTTCTAACAGACCGTAATCTAAATACAACATTCTTCGACCCCGCAGGAGGGGGAGACCCAATCCTATATCAACACTTATTCTGATTCTTCGGCCACCCAGAAGTTTATATTCTCATTTTACCCGGATTCGGTATTATTTCCCATGTTGTAGCTTACTACGCAGGAAAAAAAGAACCATTCGGATATATAGGAATAGTGTGAGCCATAATAGCAATCGGCCTCCTAGGTTTCATTGTTTGAGCCCATCACATGTTTACAGTCGGAATGGACGTAGACACCCGTGCATACTTTACATCTGCAACAATAATTATTGCCATCCCAACTGGTGTAAAAGTTTTTAGCTGATTAGCCACACTTCATGGCGGATCTATTAAATGAGAAACACCTATATTATGGGCCTTGGGCTTTATTTTCCTATTCACGGTGGGAGGACTAACAGGAATTGTTTTAGCCAACTCGTCACTTGATATTGTACTTCATGACACATATTATGTAGTTGCACACTTCCACTATGTCCTATCAATGGGTGCTGTATTTGCCATCATAGCAGCCTTTGTACACTGATTCCCCCTATTTACAGGGTATACGCTACATAGCACCTGAACCAAAATCCACTTTGGAGTAATATTCGTAGGTGTTAACCTCACATTCTTCCCCCAACATTTCCTAGGTTTAGCAGGAATGCCACGACGATACTCAGACTACCCAGATGCCTACACCCTTTGAAACACAGTCTCTTCTATCGGGTCATTAATCTCACTAGTAGCAGTAATTATGTTCCTATTTATTCTATGAGAAGCCTTTGCCGCTAAACGGGAAGTCTCATCTGTAGAACTAACCATAACAAACGTAGAATGACTTCATGGATGCCCTCCTCCTTACCACACATTCGAGGAGCCAGCGTTTGTTCAAGTTCAATCAAATTAATCGAGGAAGGGAGGAATTGAACCCCCATGTGCTGGTTTCAAGCCAGCCGCATAACCACTCTGCCACTTCCTTCTAAAGACATTAGTAAATTCGTAAATTACATCACTTTGTCAAGGTGAAATCGTGGGTTAAATTCCCGCATGTCTTAAGCTCTATGCTTAATGGCACATCCCACACAATTAGGATTCCAAGACGCGGCATCACCCGTTATAGAAGAACTTCTTCACTTCCACGACCACGCTTTAATAATTGTATTCTTAATTAGTACTTTAGTACTTTATATTATTATTGCAATAGTTTCAACCAAACTTACTAATAAATATATTTTAGACTCTCAGGAGATTGAAATTGTATGAACTGTTTTACCAGCCGTAATTCTCGTTTTAATCGCCCTTCCTTCCCTCCGAATTCTTTATCTTATAGACGAGATTAATGACCCCCACCTAACAATTAAAGCCATGGGACACCAATGATACTGAAGCTACGAATACACCGACTACGAAGACCTGGGATTTGACTCCTACATAATTCCCACTCAAGACCTCACTCCAGGACAATTCCGGCTCCTTGAAACAGACCACCGAATGGTTGTTCCAATAGAATCCCCAATCCGAGTCCTCGTTTCCGCCGAAGACGTATTACACTCCTGAGCTGTCCCATCCCTAGGTGTAAAAATAGACGCAGTTCCAGGACGGCTAAACCAAGCCGCCTTCATCGCCTCCCGCCCAGGTGTATTCTATGGACAATGCTCTGAAATTTGTGGAGCAAACCACAGCTTTATGCCTATTGTAGTAGAAGCAGTTCCACTCGAACACTTTGAAAACTGATCCTCACTCATGCTAGAAGACGCCTCACTAGAAAGCTAAAATAGGAATACAGCGTTGGCCTTTTAAGCCAAAGATTGGTGCCTCCTAACCACCTCTAGTGAAATGCCTCAATTAAACCCCGCCCCTTGATTTGCAATCTTAGTATTCTCATGATTAATTTTCCTTACTATTATTCCAACCAAAGTCCTTAACCACGTCTCACCAAATGAACCCACCCCCGTGAGCGCCGAAAAACATAAAACTGAACCCTGAGACTGACCATGGCAATAAGCTTCTTCGATCAATTTGCAAGCCCCTCTTACCTAGGAATTCCACTAATTGCCATTGCAATTGCACTCCCCTGAGTACTATACCCAACCCCCTCATCGCGATGAATCAATAACCGTTTAATTACTATTCAAGGTTGATTGATTAACCGATTCACCAACCAACTAATACTACCCCTAAATGTAGGAGGACACAAATGAGCCCTCTTACTGGCCTCTTTAATGGTATTCCTAATTACTATTAACATGCTTGGACTATTGCCCTATACCTTTACCCCTACAACACAACTTTCACTAAACATAGGATTTGCTGTACCACTCTGACTTGCCACCGTGATTATTGGAATACGAAACCAACCAACAGTTGCCCTAGGACACCTCCTGCCCGAAGGAACACCCATCCCCCTAATTCCCGTATTAATTATTATCGAAACAATCAGCCTATTTATCCGCCCATTAGCCTTAGGTGTGCGACTAACAGCCAACTTAACTGCGGGCCACCTACTAATTCAACTGATCGCCACCGCTGTATTCGTCCTTCTCCCAATAATGCCAACAGTAGCAATTTTAACGGCCACCGTCCTATTCCTCCTTACATTACTAGAAGTGGCAGTAGCAATAATTCAAGCTTATGTATTTGTTCTCCTTCTAAGCCTCTATCTCCAAGAGAACGTTTAATGGCCCACCAAGCACATGCATATCATATGGTTGATCCAAGCCCATGACCACTAACCGGCGCAGTCGGTGCTCTCCTAATGACATCTGGCCTAGCAATCTGGTTCCACTTCCATTCAACTACACTAATATCTCTCGGACTAATTCTTTTACTTCTTACAATATATCAGTGATGACGAGATATTATTCGAGAGGGGACTTTCCAAGGACACCACACCCCACCAGTCCAAAAAGGCCTACGATACGGTATAATTCTTTTTATTACATCCGAAGTGTTCTTTTTCCTAGGATTCTTCTGAGCCTTCTACCACTCAAGCCTAGCACCCACACCCGAACTAGGAGGGTGCTGACCCCCTACAGGAATTATTACCTTAGACCCATTCGAAGTACCCCTTCTCAACACAGCTGTTCTCCTGGCATCCGGAGTAACAGTGACATGAGCACACCACAGCCTTATGGAAGGAGAACGAAAACAAGCCATCCAATCTCTTACACTTACCATTCTACTTGGCTTCTACTTTACAGCCCTCCAAGCCATAGAATACTACGAAGCACCCTTCACAATCGCAGACGGAGTATATGGCTCAACATTCTTCGTAGCCACAGGATTCCACGGACTCCACGTTATTATCGGGTCCACCTTTTTAGCTGTCTGCCTTCTACGACAAATCCAATATCATTTTACATCCGAACACCACTTCGGCTTTGAGGCCGCCGCATGATACTGACACTTCGTCGACGTAGTATGACTATTCCTCTACGTATCAATTTACTGATGAGGCTCATAATCTTTCTAGTATCAAAGTTAGTACAAGTGACTTCCAATCACCCAGTCTTGGTTAAAGCCCAAGGAAAGATAATGAATCTAATTATTACTATTCTAATCATTACCACAGCTCTATCATCTATTCTGGCAGTAGTATCTTTCTGACTCCCACAAATAAACCCAGACGCAGAAAAACTTTCCCCCTATGAATGCGGTTTTGATCCCCTAGGATCTGCTCGATTACCATTTTCCCTCCGATTTTTCCTAGTAGCAATCTTATTTTTACTCTTTGACCTAGAAATCGCCCTCCTCCTCCCCCTGCCTTGAGGAGACCAACTTCACAACCCCACCGGAACCTTCTTCTGGGCCACAACAGTCCTAATTCTGCTTACATTAGGACTAATTTATGAATGAACCCAAGGAGGCCTAGAATGGGCAGAATAGGGAGTTAGTCCAAGACAAGACCTCTGATTTCGGCTCAGAAAATCGTGGTTTAATTCCACGACCCCCTTATGACACCCGTACATTTCAGTTTTAGCTCAGCATTTATTTTAGGGCTAATAGGCCTGGCATTCCATCGAACCCACCTACTTTCTGCACTACTGTGCCTAGAAGGGATAATATTATCACTTTTCATTGCACTAGCCTTATGGGCCCTACAATTTGAATCTATAGGATTCTCTGCAGCACCCATATTACTACTAGCTTTCTCAGCTTGCGAAGCTAGCGCAGGGTTAGCACTTCTGGTCGCTACTGCCCGAACCCACGGAACTGACCGCTTACAAAACCTCAACCTCCTACAATGTTAAAAGTATTAATACCTACAATTATGCTATTCCCAACAATTTGATTGTCTTCACCAAAATGACTCTGAACAACCGCAACTGCGCACAGCCTACTAATTGCACTCACCAGCCTAACCTGATTAAAATGAACATCAGAAACAGGATGATCCGCCTCTAACATTTATATAGCCACAGACCCTCTTTCAACCCCTCTCTTGGTATTAACCTGCTGATTACTCCCACTAATAATTCTAGCCAGCCAAAACCACATTAACCCCGAGCCAATTAGCCGCCAACGACTATATATTACACTTTTAGCTTCACTACAAACCTTCCTAATTATAGCATTTGGAGCCACAGAAATCATTATATTTTATATCATATTTGAAGCCACACTAATCCCAACCCTTATCATCATTACTCGATGAGGAAATCAAACAGAACGACTAAACGCAGGAACCTATTTCCTATTTTATACCTTAGCAGGATCACTACCCCTTCTAGTAGCCCTTCTCCTCCTCCAACACTCTACAGGGACCCTGTCCATGTTAATCTTACAATACTCACAACCGCTAATCCTCAACTCATGAGGACATAAAATTTGATGAGCCGGATGCCTAATTGCCTTCTTGGTAAAAATACCCCTCTATGGCGTACACCTCTGACTTCCAAAGGCACACGTAGAGGCCCCAGTAGCAGGATCTATGGTCCTAGCTGCAGTTCTACTAAAACTAGGAGGCTATGGAATAATACGAATAATAGTAATATTAGACCCCCTCTCTAAAGAACTAGCCTACCCCTTCATTATCCTCGCCCTATGAGGCATTATCATGACCGGCTCTATTTGTCTACGTCAAACAGACTTAAAATCACTCATTGCCTATTCATCCGTAAGTCACATAGGCCTAGTAGCAGGAGGAATCCTTATCCAAACCCCATGAGGATTTACAGGAGCAATTATTTTAATAATCGCCCACGGACTAGTATCCTCCGCACTATTCTGTCTAGCCAACACTGCCTACGAACGGACCCATAGCCGAACCATAGTGCTAGCCCGAGGACTCCAAATAATCTTTCCACTAACAGCAGTCTGATGATTTATTGCTAATCTCGCAAACCTAGCACTCCCACCCCTCCCAAACCTTATGGGGGAAATTATAATCATTAGTACCCTATTCAACTGATCCCCATGAACCATTGCCCTGACAGGGACAGGGACACTAATTACAGCAGGCTACTCCCTATACATATTCCTAATATCCCAACGAGGCCCAACACCCAACCACATTGTAGGACTACCACCCTTCCACACACGAGAACACCTGTTAATAGTCCTCCACCTCATCCCCGTACTTCTCCTAGTAACAAAACCAGAACTCATATGAGGCTGATGCTACTAGTAAGTATAGTTTAACTTAAAATATTAGATTGTGATTCTAAAGATAGGGGTTAAAATCCCCTTACTCACCGAGGAAGGCCCGAGGCAATAAGTACTGCTAATCCTTAACTCCCACGGTTAAACTCCGTGGTTTCCTCGCGCTTTCAAAGGATAACAGCTCATCCATTGGTCTTAGGAACCAAAAACTCTTGGTGCAAATCCAAGTGAAAGCTATGCACCCAACAACCTTAATTCTTTCCTCCACACTAATTCTAGTACTTACAATTCTTGTCTACCCCCTACTAACCACACTTAGCCCAAACCCACAAGACCCAAAGTGAGCCACCACACACGTAAAAACCGCCGTAAGCACTGCATTCTTCATTAGCCTCCTCCCGCTCATAATCTTTTTAGACCAGGGAGCAGAAACTATTGTAACAAACTGACATTGAATAAATACATCCGTATTTGACATCAACATTAGCTTTAAATTTGACCATTACTCCCTTATCTTCACCCCCATCGCCCTTTACGTCACCTGATCAATCCTAGAATTTGCATCATGATACATGCACTCTGACCCTTACATGAACCGCTTCTTCAAATATCTTTTATTATTTTTAGTGGCCATGATCATTCTGGTAACAGCTAACAACATGTTTCAACTCTTTATTGGGTGAGAAGGAGTCGGAATTATATCATTTCTCCTCATTGGCTGATGATACGGACGGGCAGACGCTAATACAGCAGCCCTACAAGCCGTACTATATAACCGAGTAGGAGACATTGGCCTAATTATAACCATAGCCTGACTTGCAATAAACATAAACTCGTGAGAAATCCAACAAATCTTCTTCCTATCAAAAAACTTTGACATAACCCTTCCCTTATTAGGACTAATTCTAGCAGCAACCGGAAAATCAGCACAATTTGGGCTACACCCTTGACTTCCCTCCGCCATGGAGGGCCCCACGCCAGTGTCTGCCCTACTACACTCCAGCACTATGGTCGTCGCAGGTATCTTCCTTTTAATTCGACTTCACCCCCTCATAGAAAATAACGAGCTAGCCCTGACAGTCTGCCTCTGCCTAGGAGCCCTAACCACACTATTCACAGCTGCCTGTGCTCTAACCCAAAATGACATTAAAAAAATCGTCGCTTTCTCAACATCAAGCCAACTGGGCCTCATGATAGTCACAATCGGGCTTAATCAACCCCAACTAGCATTCCTACACATCTGTACACATGCCTTCTTTAAAGCTATATTATTTTTATGCTCGGGATCAATTATCCACAGCCTAAACGACGAACAAGACATCCGAAAAATAGGCGGCCTACAAAACCTAATACCATTCACCTCAACTTGCTTAACAATTGGCAGCCTAGCACTCACAGGAACCCCTTTCCTAGCCGGCTTTTTCTCAAAAGATGCTATCATTGAAGCCCTAAACACCTCACACCTAAACGCCTGAGCCCTAGTCCTTACTCTCATCGCCACATCATTTACCGCCGTATACAGCTTTCGAGTCGTATTCTTCGTCACTATGGGAACCCCTCGATTCCTTCCCCTCTCCCCAATCAATGAAAACGACCCATCAGTTATTAACCCTATCAAACGACTCGCCTGAGGAAGCATCATTGCAGGCCTCATCATTACATCAAACTTCCTACCATCTAAAACCCCTATTATAACCATACCAATAAGCCTAAAACTAGCCGCCCTTGCAGTCACAATTACCGGCCTACTAATTGCCATAGAATTAACCGCACTAACTAACAAACAATTCAAAACTACCCCCACAGCCCCACTCCACCACTTCTCAAACATGCTTGGATATTTTCCCGCAATTATTCACCGACTCATTCCAAAACTCAATCTAACCTTAGGGCAATCAATCGCTACCCAACTCGTAGACCAAACATGATTTGAAGCCGCAGGGCCAAAAGGAACAACATCCCTACAAGTAAAAATAGCTAAAATCACAAGCGACACCCAACGGGGAATAATTAAAACTTACCTAACCATTTTCCTCCTATCTACAACACTTGCAATCCTCCTAGCTACTATTTAAACAGCTCGAAGAGCACCACGACTTAACCCCCGAGTAAGCTCCAACACAACAAACAAAGTTAAAAGTAATACCCAAGCACAAATAACCAACATCCCACCACCAGACGAATATATCATAGCCACCCCACTAGTATCGCCCCGTAACATGGAAAACTCCTTCAAACCGTCAACTACCCCTCAAGAACCCTCATATCAATTTTCTCAAAATAAACCTACTATTAAACCAACCCCTAAAAGATAGACCAACACATACCCAACTACAGAACGGTCCCCCCAAGCCTCAGGAAAAGGCTCAGCAGCTAAAGCTGCAGAATACGCAAACACCACTAGCATCCCACCCAAATAAATTAAGAAAAGAACTAAAGACAAAAACGACCCCCCGTGGCCAATAAGTACTCCACACCCAACCCCTGCCGCCACTACCAAACCAAGAGCAGCAAAATAAGGAGCAGGATTAGAAGCCACAGCAACCAAACCAACAATCAAAGCAATTAACAGTAAAGAAACAAGATAAGTCATAATTCTTACTCGGATTTTAACCGAGACCAGTGACTTGAAGAACCACCGTTGTTATTCAACTATAAGAACCCTAATGGCAAGCCTACGAAAAACACACCCCCTAATTAAAATCGCTAACGACGCATTAGTTGATCTACCAGCCCCATCAAATATTTCAGTATGATGAAACTTCGGGTCCTTATTAGGACTATGCTTAATTACCCAAATCTTAACAGGACTATTTCTAGCCATGCACTACACCTCAGATATCTCAACCGCTTTCTCCTCCGTTACCCATATTTGCCGAGACGTTAACTATGGCTGACTCATCCGTAATATTCACGCCAACGGAGCTTCATTCTTCTTCATCTGTATTTATATACACATTGCCCGAGGATTATATTACGGCTCCTACCTTTACAAAGAAACCTGAAACATTGGCGTGGTTCTCCTCCTTTTAGTAATAATAACAGCCTTTGTAGGCTATGTCCTCCCTTGAGGACAAATATCATTCTGAGGTGCCACAGTAATTACTAACCTCCTATCTGCAGTCCCCTATGCAGGAGATGCACTAGTCCAATGAATTTGAGGTGGATTCTCAGTAGACAATGCAACCCTAACACGATTCTTCGCCTTCCACTTCCTACTACCGTTTGTAATCGCCGCAGCAACTGTCCTCCACCTCCTATTCCTACACGAAACAGGATCAAACAACCCGGTAGGACTTAATTCCGACGCAGACAAAATTACCTTCCACCCGTACTTCTCATATAAAGACCTACTAGGATTCGTAGCAATACTCCTAGGCCTCACATGCCTAGCTCTTTTCTCCCCTAACCTACTAGGAGACCCAGAAAACTTCACCCCTGCAAACCCTTTAGTCACCCCTCCCCATATTAAACCCGAATGATACTTCCTATTTGCCTACGCCATCCTACGATCAATTCCCAACAAACTTGGAGGAGTCCTGGCCCTTTTATTTTCCATTCTCGTACTAATGGTAGTACCAATCCTACACACGTCCAAACAACGAGGACTAACATTCCGACCAATCACCCAATTCTTATTCTGAACCCTAGTTGCAGACATAATTATCCTTACATGAATTGGAGGAATACCAGTAGAACACCCCTTCATTATTATTGGACAAATCGCCTCAGTCCTATATTTTGCTCTATTTCTAATCCTCATCCCACTAGCAGGATGACTAGAAAATAAAGCACTAGAATGAGCTTGCCCTAGTAGCTTAGCCTAAAAGCATCGGTCTTGTAATCCGAAGATCGGAGGTTAAATTCCTCCCTAGCGCCAGAAAAGAGAGATTTTAACTCCCACCTCTGGCTCCCAAAGCCAGAATTCTAAACTAAACTATTTTCTGATCTCAGCATTATGGTTTAGTACATAATATGCATAATATTACATTAATGTACTAGTACATACTATGTATTATCACCAATAATTTATTTTGACCATAAAGCAAGTACTAACCCCTAAGGTATACATAAGACATACATTTAAACCCAACATGAACTCATTTTAAAATAAAGAAATAGGTCATCTCCCATTAAACTGTCCTCAGAATTTACTTTGGAGTAACCAACTAACATCTATCTTAATAAATATTAATGTAGTAAGAAACCACCAACCAGTTTATATAAAGGCAAATTATTAATGATAGAATCAGGGACAACAATTGTGGGGGTCGCACAAAATGAACTATTACTGGCATCTGGTTCCTATTTCAGGTACATAACTGTAATAATCCCACCCTCGGATAATTATACTGGCATCTGATTAATGGTGTAGTACATATGTCTCGTTACCCACCATGCCGGGCGTTCTTTTATATGCATAACGTATCTCTTTTTGGTTTCCTTTCAACTGGCATCTCACAGTGCAAATTCAAATAACTATCAAGGTGGATCATTTATACCTGTTTTCAAGTAATATAGGTTAATGATTGAAAGACATAACATAAGAGTTACATTAGTTTAACTCAAGTGCATAAGGTATATTTACTCAATACATCTTTATACTATATGCCCCCTTTGGTTTTTGCGCGACAAACCCCCTTACCCCCTACGCTCAGAAAATCCTGTTATCCTTGTCAAACCCCGAAACCAAGGAAGGCTCAACTAAGCGTCCAAAGTTAACAAGTTATAGTATGAGTTAACTTATGCCACCACATATTATATATAACATATATAAATATAACACCATAAATTATTCGCCACCAAAAGCCTAAAAATTAGGATCAAAATTTTATAAAATCAACCCCAATACTAAGATTTCCAAGGTTTTTAAAT